AACAACGGAATTGAATCTATTTCTATTGATTGATTTATAGGCTCTGTCGTTCCTCCATAATATAATATTAACTCTTACGAGAAGCAACAAGAAGGAATCAATCGATTTTCTGGATAATTATATGGATTTAAACGGATGAGACATCCTGCAAATAATTTCCATACTAAACTAATAGAACCTTACTCTATAAAAAAAAGATAAAATAAAAAAGGTGATGAAAGAAAAAGGATTGGGTGGGGTATGCGTAAAAATAAAATCTAATCCGTTTCTCAATAAAATCTCAATAAAAAGAGTTAAAGTAAATTTTTTTGTTTGAATAATTTTTCTTTTTCTTTTATAAAAAAGTGCTATTCTACGTTGAAGTTAATTGAATAATAGAAAAAGTTTCGTTTGCTCGATGAATTACCCCCCCCTAACCCTTTTTGTTTGTCTACTACTTCTTATGAATCTAAACAAAGGAATTCCGATAGACCCGGAAACGAAGAAATAGTAATCTTTGGCGAACAAGAAAAAAAATCATTATTATTTCGATACAAGACGACACAAGAAAGGGTACAAAGTCCTTTTTCTTGTGTCGAATAGAAGATTAGTAAGACTTATAATCCAGTACCGTTCCTTTCATTTATCCCGTCCTTGCCCTGTCTCCTCTTCCTTTGTTTTTGTATGCCTATTGTCTAGTGCTAGGAATGGGATACAAGTAAAGAATTCCATACATCCCGAAAAAATAGTATAAACAAAGCAAGCAAAGGGATTTACAGAATTTTTTGATCATATATAATATATATTTAATTGTATTGATCGACAAGAATTCCGCGTTTTTTACCAACTTGATGGTAAGGAATCTCTGGATCTAGAAATTCATTTCGTATAATTGAACCTTTTCAAACTGTTTCTTTTTAAGAACCAAAAAAATTTGTGCCAAAATAACGGATGCCAAGAAGAACAAAAGGCCTTGGGCGCGTAATGGATCTTGAAGCACTATTTCGGCATCTCCCTGACCAAATCCCCCTACATTAGGATTGCTTGTTAATGGTTGATCAAGCTTGATGGATTCACCCTCTGAAACAAGAAGTTCTGGTCCTGGAGGTATAATATCAACCACTTGGTGTCCATCCGATGCATCAACGATGATTATTTCATATCCTCCTTTTTCTTTGCGTACTATTCTGCTTACTATACCCGCGGATGTAGCATTATAGACTGTATTGTTACTCTTGCTCCCATCAGGATAAATCTGACCCCTTCCCCTATTCCCACCTACATATATGGGATATTTTAAGAAGTGAACGTCTTTCTTCGTAGCAGGGTCGGGGGAAAGAATGGGAAAGACGATTTCACTATATTTCTGACCTGGAACAGGACCTATTACAAGAATATTTCTTTTATTGGGACGATAACTTTGAAAAGACAGATTTCCTATCTTTTCTTTCACCTCGGGGGAAATACGATCGGGGGGGGCTAATTCGAATCCCTCGGGTAAAATAAGAACCGCCCCTACATTCAAAGCCCCTTTTTTACCATTAGCAAGAACTTGTTTCAGTTGCATATCATAAGGAATTCGAACAACTGCTTCAAATACAGTATCAGGAAGTACAGCTTGCGGAACTTCAATATCCACAGGCTTATTAGCTAAATGGCAATTGGCGCATACAATTCGCCCAGTTGCTTCTCGTGGATTTTCATAACCTTTCTGCGCAAAAATGGGATACGCATTTGAAATAGATGTTCGAGTTATTACATATATCATGATCGATACAGAAATAGATCGAGTGATCCGTTCCTTTACCCAAGAAAAAGAAAAAGTATTTCTATTTTGCATGATCCAATCATTCATCCAGGAATTTATACAATAAATTAGATAGGTAGCTAGTATAGTTCCCTATCCACGAGTCTGCCATTGTACTGAAATAATTCTATTGAAATAGGACAAATACCTTGAAGAGGTAGAAGTATAAAGAAAGAATAAGTCAAATGGAAAATGCTTTCTTTATGCGCGAAGAAAAATTTTGATTGATATCAGGAGATCAAATAAGTTCTTCATTCATTCATTGAATGATAAATGACTACAAGCGAAGGAGATACGCGATTTAAAAAACGGAAGATCCAATATTTCACAATTGTATCTAGAATAACTGGAAAAGTGGAAACAAGACCAGATATAATTTGGTCGTTATGAGCCAATCCAAAATCATTGTAGATCGAACCAATCATTAGTTCCCAACCATGGGTCGAGTGAAATCCAATCCATAAATCAGTAACTAAAAGAATCGAAAAAGCTTTTATTGTGTCATTTAAGTTATAGAAGAATTCCTGAACCCAAGAATTAAGAAGGACAAGTTCTTCATTACCCAGAATAAAATAACCGCTTAAAATAGCGAAACATATTATATTTGTCGAAAAATGCAAAATGATATGGAAATGATATTCATTGTGTGTTTTGACCAATTGTATCGTTTCCTTGTGTATTCCTATACGAAGCTTTTGTATATTTTGTATATGTGTCTCTGGGTATTCTTTTATCATTTCATCCAACAAGAATAGTTCTTCTAATTCTAGGAATTTTTCTAGAACATTTTTCTCTTGAATATCATTCAAAAAAGTTTCGGATTGCCTAGTATTCCACCAATTACTAATCCAAGGTTCGAGACTTTTTTGAAATGAGAGAGAGACCCACCAGGGCAAAAATACTATAGATGCAAGATATGGGAGGGAAATCAATGCTTTCTTTTTTTTCATTTTTTTATCTGTGAATTGTTAATGAACTGCTTCATTTGTCAACTCTATCTGATCTGATGTTTCTCTAAAGCACAAGTTCTATAACAAGGTATGGAACCTATGGATCTATTCCCATTTTTGTATAATAATTGACTCCTTAGATCCAAAAGGAATTAAGGAATATAGAAATAAAATAAAGGTCCTTTTTCGGATGAAAAAAAATGAGAAATAAATAGATAGAGAAATAGATTTATAATATATAAAAAGTAAATAAATTAAGTAAATAGGATTTCCGGGTATCTCAATTGGGAAAATTCGAACGAATTTCATCTTCATTTATTCCTTTCAATAAATACTCGAAAAACCCTCCCGGATCAATTCCATTAATTATTTCGAAATGTTGCACCGTCTAACCACAGCACAGGAATACGGTATCAGTTCAAAATCTGAGGCTTAACCTAAAAGGATTAATTCTGTATTACGAAATACATATTCGGATATTTGATGAATTCATACTTAATTAGACTTATTAGACTTTTTTTACTAGTATAAAAGAATTGAGTTGGGCCCTATACGCATACAAATACGCATACAAAAGGGTTTTGGTATAGAAAAAATGTATTCTTATTATAGTTTATTATATTTATTATATTATAGTTGGAATAGTTGTAGTTGTTCCATATACGTTCCCCAGCTTTTGTTTTATTCTAGCGGGTTGTTGCGTCAACGGAACGAGGAAATGGAATCTAACATGTTTTTCTCGAATGAACAGTCTGAGGAAACTTCAATTGTATTAAAAAAAAAGGAAATTAGCAAGCTCCTTTTATTATGTGGAGAAAACATTCATTCTTCGTTCGGTTCATTTCAAAATACTTCAATTGGTACGCGCAAGAAATAGGCCAATTCAGCAGCTTTTTGCTCAATTTCTCGCGGAGTCAAATTCTCATCAGTACGAGTCAAGGGAATGTTTCCTTGGCCTTTGATTTCCATATAAAGAATACGACGAGGAAAAAGACCCTCTTTAACTTCCATTCTGATTGATTGGATATCTTTCATAAAGAAGCGAAGGAAGATGCGACGATTTATTCCAGGGAATCCCCAACGAAAAATACACATTATTCCTTCTTTTCTATCGAATCGGTCATAACCACTACCTACATTCCATGAAATTGTGCACCACAAATATGAACTAATGAATAGACCCGCGATCCCATAGAAAGACATCACGATTCCTTGTGGAAAAAAAATGATTTGCTGAGATGGAAATCCAGGTATCAGATTCCTACCAAGATAACTAGAAGTTCCAACCACTAAGAATCCTAGTGAACCTAAAAAAAGGATACAGGCCCAGCAAAAATTACTTGCTTTTCGAGACCCTGTTATAAGTTCTATCCATATATGTTCTGATCGCCAGTTCATACTATACTAGATCCAGTTGCATTCGATTGGAATTGAGAAAAAATTTGACTTTACTTTTCATGATGCCGAAGTAACTTTCATCAACTAGCACTAGTCTGATATGAACCATTAGGAATAATTGGTTAGATACATATACTTTCTATTATAAAAATATTCGCCGATCATTTTTAACCAGATATACCCGCATATCATATACATACATTTATGCGGATATCATGTATCCGCATGCATAACAGTTCTTTCGTTTGTGTTCGGAAAAAGCCACATATTGTCCCATATTACACTAAACAAATATCTGTATTATGATTCAGTGTTGAAATAAATTGATGAAATTTGGTCCCATCGGATCTAGACAATCTTATTTTTTTGGACATGAAGAAATAAAGAAGCCATTGCAATCGCAGGAAATACTAGGCCCACTAAAGGGACAAAAATAGAGGGTAAGTTAAGATCTGTCATAGAATGGGTACCTCGATTTAATATTTGTACCTATTATAAAGATATCTTATGATAAGTATCTCTATTATATAGAAACTATTCTAAATAATATTAATATTTAAGTAGTTAATAAGTGCAAGGAATGAGAACTAAATGAAGTGTACCTATTCATCTTTTTAGACAAATATATATGATAATCCGCTTTAAGTTTAAGAAATTTTATTATTCCCCCATCCTTTTCTTTTATTCTTTCTATCTTTCTAATATAATAAAAAAAAAGGTTTTTTATTAAAATTAACAAGTTTTTTATAAGTTCGCGACTCTAACTAAACTAATTCAATCCAACAAACAAAGATTCCTAATTTTCATTTTATTTCGATATTTTTTTTTTTGCGTTTTTATTCAAAGGAAAGAAACCGTGCAGCTGA